ACATCAATTGCAACGATTCGATAGACGGCTCATTGGGATAGATGTAGATGAAGAATACCCCCCCCCTAGAACCGTATAAGAAGTTTTCTCCTCGTACGGCTCGAGAAAAATGATTTTCTTCGAAATTTTGTCTATGTATGCAATTCTAATATTTTCATAAATTAAATGAAAAAAGAGCCTATAAGAATCAATTAGAATATACTAGTATTTCAATCTTTTTTTTTTCTTTCTGAAAAAAAAAAAGAAACCATTCGTACTCATAACTCAAGTTGGATAACTCTCAAAGAAACTCTTTAATCAATTTCATTTATTGAGTGGTCTTTACTCCACTTTCTTTGTCTCGTTTAATCAAATTGGATTTAGATTCTTTCGTTTTATTCCATTATTCAGACTATTGAGACAATTAAAATGGTGTTTTCTTGTTTTTGGATCCTTATTTTAAATCATTGGGTTTAGACATTACTTCGGTGCTTCTTTTCTTAATACTTTCAAAATGGCAGCAACATACCCCTTATTGATTAAAGAATCGTATGGATAGTTGATTCCCCGTGATACACTTTAAATCCAAAAGGTTTGATCAATTCCAACAAGTTTTACAAACTTTCTTGAATCGAATCCTTGCAATTTCTATATATGGAAGAAGATATATTTACGAAGTTGTTCCAATTGATTGGCATTAACCCTAGATTCTTGACCCCGAGAAATGAATTAATCCTTTCTACTCGAGCTCCATCGTGAACTATTAACAACCCACCAAAAAGTGAAAGGTTCTAATGTAACAGAACAAACAATGTCGAGACAAGAGCACCTTCATTACTATATACTAGAGAAATATACTCGAAAATGGTGGGTGAGAAAATCCACAACGGATCGTGTCCTTCAAGCCGCACGTTGCTTTCTACCACATCGTTTCAAACGAAGTTTTACCATAACATAACATTCCTCTAATTTGGAACCGGTATGGAATTGATTCAATGATGGAATCATGAATAGTCATTGGTTCAGTTGTACATAGTCATCCTATTCGAATCTATACTTTTTCTTCGCTATATGATCTATATCTGATATGTCTGTATATATAACTTCTATATATGAGATCTATATATGAGATATGTATTGTATTTATGATAAAATATAGAAACGAATAATGTTTTTCATCTTTCACTCAATAGGACAGATTCCACTATTTCGACTTTTTGAATACCAAAAATTTGTGTAATTGGACTCGGACGATACATACCATATAATATATATTATATATGTATTTTGGTTAATGTGTAATTGAGTGAACTATTCAACATATAGAATCCTTTCCTAAAATGAATAATAACGGGTAGGGTAAATTACCCCCGCCTCAACCATTAGATTTCCCACTTTTCATTCTAACCAAACCTAAATACCTAATAAGAAATGGATATGCTCTGGGACGGAAGGATTCGAACCTCCGAATAGCGGGACCAAAACCCGATGCCTTACCGCTTGGCCACGCCCCACTTCCATTTTGAATGCACACTAAGAAACAATAATCTTGGTATTGGTTATTTGTCAATTCCAGTCCAAATATCTATAGAATAGTATTGGGGTTTTGGTACATTTAGATAGATAATTCAGCTTACTTTATTGATCATTACATAGAATTCAATTAAGATATTGTATGAAAGTATGATTTCTTCTATTCTCCTTTGAGAATTGGAGGATTTTTGGTTGGGTGGGATTCAAAGAAAAAGAAGGATTTTTGGTCTACCTTGACTTACTTTCTTCCTTTTTCCTTATCTCAAAAACTCAATCAAACCGCAATTATCTCCAAGAACAAAATGTCTGCTATGCTTAATACCGTTAGTTTGATCTGTATTAATTCTGCCCTTTATTCGAGTAGTTTTTTGTTCGGGAAATTGCCCGAAGCCTATGCTTTTTTGAATCCAATCGTAGATATTATGCCAGTCATCCCTTTGTTTTTTTTTCTCTTAGCTTTTGTTTGGCAAGCTGCTGTAAGTTTTCGATGAGATCGTTACTAATAATATCCTAGAAAATGCACGATTTCTTCACGAAAAATTTATCAAATTAATAAAATAAGATAAGTTTTATAGTCCGAACCCTCGATTCCCACACTGAAATTCTTGGATAGTCACCAAAAATTAGGCTTACCCGCATTTCCTCATTTTTAACCCTTTATTCATTCCAAATTCCAGTGAAAGACCCTAAGCCCATTAGGGTCTCCCACAACATTTTGGCTATGAAAGAATTTTTTATTAATGACAAAGAACCCGAATTCTTGGTTTCAAAATAGGATGTGTGGTAGAAAAACGGAAGATCTATTCTCTTTTTTTTCCAAAAAAATTATCTTGGAGATTGTGTAATGCTTACTCTGAAACTCTTTGTTTATACCGTAGTGATCTTTTTTGTCTCTCTCTTTATTTTTGGGTTCCTATCTAATGATCCGGGACGGAATCCGGGACGTGAAGAATAAAATCAAAAGGGTTTTTATTGTTTCATTTTCCAA